CGACGATTATCCGCTGTCCTCCGATCAAGACCGGAAGAAGGTAGGTCAGCTCGATGACGCTATCCAGTCCAGACCGAAACGGAAAAGTCCAGTGGTGGGTGCGCGAAGATGTAAATGCCTTCAAGGGTTGGCTTTGTAGGCATACTTTTGGAAGCCTTTGCGGGGATAGAAAGCGTCTTTGCAAGCGTAAGGATAGGTTTGGCAGATGCCGGTAGTAAAGAAAATAGAATGGCTGGTGGGAAGCGTCGGGATCTCCGTGTCATAATAAAAACCTCACTCACCCCATGTCATGATCACAGGAAGACAGTGTAAAGATCCTAATCGAAGTAAATAACCTTTCTCGGGTCGATCAAAGAAGGAGTCAAATAAGAATAAATTGATCTAACCAATGACCGAAAACTGGTAGGTCCCAAAATGAGGCATGAATGGGAGGAAGACAACCAAACCGACGATAGACAAACAAATAATGATCTGCTTGAGATAGCTTACTACTTACTCGAAAAAGTGGGCTTTGAACTGAAACCATTGCCGTAGTCGCTACCCTTTCCCTGGCCTTAACTAGCCTGAGGCTCAGTCCAAGGTGTAACTCTCTGCCTTAGACCTAACATCCCTAGCAGCCCTAGCTTATTTACCTTTTCTTGTTTAGTAGGAGGGATTTGACTGCTGATGTAAGGGCGGCTCCCTCTATGTGCGAAAGAGAGTAGTTCGATTTCGTCCTATTCTTCTTAGTAGTGAGTTGAGACCGGTTGGGAGAACGAATGAAGCGAGTGACCTGGGACGGATAGAGAAAGGATTCCTACTGCAGGGGTTTTTTATAGTGGCGAAGGATAGTCCGTAGGTGTTACGGATGAGAGGAGGCTCACCCAGAGGGAGAGATAAGGAGCTAGGTTGAACTACGGCTGCTAGGAAGAGAGTGAGAGGCCAATGAGGAAAGCAGCTCGCGCTAATGCTAATAATGCTCGCAGGGAGACTGATGCGAGCGAAAGGGGGAGAAAAAAAAGGTAGGGCGCTCTTACTCCTATTCCTCGGGGAAGAAAGAATGGGGGAAAGGCGAGAGTACGATTCGAGAGGTAGTGAGAAGGATAGGGAGAGAAGGAAGGAAAGGAGAGATCAATTAGATCAACTAGGCGAAGAAATGAAACCATCAACTTGTAAATGGAAAGGGGATTCCACCCTGTTTACACTCCATCTCACTTGATAAAAAGAGATGGCTCCCGGGTTAACTTCCTTTCAGAAAGGATGTCCACCCACGATTGAAAGAAAGAGAAAACGAAACTGGAGTTAGAAGTCCTAGAGCAGATGGGCTTCCCGCTTCGAACGAGATGGGAAGAAAGGACTGATTTGCATCCTGGACTTGAACCAGCTGCGCATAGAAGAGGGAAAGTAGGCTTTCCCGAAGGTGAACTTCTTTTCATCCTGTACTGAGACCCACGGCCACTAGTTCCCGATGTTCTTATACTCTGTTTTTCTTTTCTCGGTCAATCAAGAGGAGTTCCCAGAGTGAAGAATTAGGATTCTAAAACCTGGTCATAGGCGAGTTAGGAGCTCTAGCTCTAGTTGATAGGTCTTTCGATGTTGCGCGGGATGTGAGGTATAGGGCAAAGGGAGAAAGAGCTGCTCGTGCGTTGGTCTTTCTTGCGTCTGTGGGGTCAGAATCTGATTTAGTTGGTCTTCCCTCCGGGTGAGAGCACTTTACCACAGAGCTAGAGCAAAGGGGAATGAAGCCAGGGAAGCGAAGGGAAAGAAGCGTCTATCCTCTTTGCCCCTCATTCTTCGAGAATCAGAAAGATCCTTTTCAAGTTTGAATTTGAAGGGTTTGTGAATCTTGATCAGACGGCTAGGCTAGGATCAAGGGTTTGTGAATTGGTTGGAGTGTTTTGGATACGACTGGAAGTCGGCAACAGATCGCCGCTGTCTTAGGGTGAAGGTAAACTAAACCTTTCTTATTCCCTTCTCAATCTTGAAAGCTGTCACGGCAGTCTTGTTAGGTTCGACATTGGCGTTTGCGGTGGTCCAGGACATGTTGGGCAGCAACTCTTTTACAGTAGTACCACCGTGGATCAAGAAAACCCGTACTCTTACTTTGACCGCGGGTCAACAACCATTGGGTAACTACTCCTCTTGGCCTCTCTTATCCCTTCACATCATATAGTGGTGTAGTTGTCAGCGGAGCGACTTGATCCCGGAAAAAGACCGTTCCAGGACTATTTGGTTCTCGGTCACGATCTAGTAGGGATCAATGGGTGGCTGAAGAGTATGCCCTGATCTTGAAGAAGATGGATGAAGGTGACTCTGAGTCAGCCAAAAGCCCGTCTGCGCTACCGAATGTCTTAAGTTTGCTCAGAGATGATCCCGTGTGAAGGTTGGACGCTCACTCACGACCGGATGGCCCTTGTTTTTAAGGTATGTAAACCATGTATCTATCTGAATGAAAGAAAGAAGAAAGGAGATTGAGACCGCCCCGCCCACTTCTTGTGAAGCTAATGAATCATTGACTTTTTGTGCTTAGATCTTCCTGATCTGGTTAAAACATCGGACACCACTCTTCGATCGATGTACGAGTGCCCCTACGGACCGATAGACTTGCCCATGGCTGCAAAGCCCTTCTATCCTTATTCGAGATGAAAGCCCGGTCGGATTCACCTTTCCAGTCAGATCAATCAACGCTGGACTGACGATCGGAAACTAAAGACCGAATCCGCTCTCTTCCCTATCGGTATATGATTCGGGATCCCTTTCTGTCTGAAGGGCTGAAAAGCTCGTCCTGTTTAGGGGCAGTCAAACGAAAGCTCATCGGAAACAGAGAAAGCAGAAGCTAGACCATCAGGAAAGGGGTCATAGGAAGCTTGCTCTCGACAAAAGCCTTTCTATTTTTTTGACTCTTTTGACGACTGTACTGGGAACTGGAATGAAACGGGGATGATCGGCTGACTTTGATTCGATAAGGCTCCCCTTCCCCTTGAATGCTCGTTTGAGCTACTGATACCGGAACCGGTCTCTCTGAGGTACATCTTCAGTTTCCTGAAGTCCTCTTGACACTTATCGGTCCATTCGAAATGGCCACTAATCGAGTAGTTGGTTCATAGATTCACACCTGGTACTTGCTTTGGATATGAAAAAGGGGCAGTAGTTGTCCGAGTAGGCTTCGTAGCTCCTGGATATTGCGCGGTGGCGGCATGTTGATGATGGCGCGTATCTTGACCGGCTCGATACCCTAACGAGAAACCCTAGGAGCTTGCCTGATGATACTCCAAACACACACTTCTGAGGGGCAGCGGATGCTGCAATAATCGCAGAGCCCAGGTGTTGAATATGCTGACTTGCAGTCTTTGATTTGACAAGGATGTCATCAACGTCATCTTCAACGATGTCTCCCATAAGATCATGGAAGATAGATGGCTGTCATGGCTCTTTGATGGGTTGCCCCTGCGGAGGCCGAAGGGCAGAACTTTGTAACAGAAAGTTCCCTATTGAGTGATGAAAGAAGTCTTTTCTTGGTCCTGCTTCGCCATCTTGATCTGATTGTATCCCGAGAAGCCATCCATGAAAGAGAACATCCCATTTCCGGCAGGACTCAAAAAAATGTCAATGTGAAGAAGAGGGAAGTCATCTTTAGGGCTTGCTCTGTTCAAGTCACGATAGTCGACACACATTCTGACTCTTCCATCCTTCTTCGGAACTGGGACAATATTTGCCCGGGTAGGTAGCCACCCTGAGGCTTCAAATTGCTTCATCACTTCCTCTCTTATTTTTAACAACCATTGAGGCTTCATTCTCCTGAGCTTCTGTTTGACAGGCTTGCATTCTGGTTTTAGTGGGAGCTGGTGCTCAACAATATCCCAGGCATGTCCTTATACGACCATGCAAAGACGTCTGGAAATTCTTTGAGGAGCGGAATTCTGTCCTTTTTATGGTTGTTTGACAAGGACGTGCCGATTTTGACTTCTTTGCCCACTTCTTCTGAGCCAATGTTGACTGTTAGGGATTCTTCGTTGTTGGGTTTTGGACCGTTCTCATGACGTTCCACCATGTCCTTTCTTGGGAACTTCAATTTCAATGTCGTCTCCTCGTCGAGCTCGATGTCGAAATTATATTCAAGGGAAGGGCTAACCTCTTGATCTATTTGGTCATACACAATGCTAGGCTAGGTATCCCCCTAAAATGAAAAGAAAAACATTATGAAAGCAATGAGTACAAGTTTAAAAAAGTAAAAAGGAGCCTTCTGATGCTCAAAATATTCCTGTTTTGTTGGAAGGCGGCAACTCAACAGGGCCCAATACTAAGTGCTCGCTTTACCCCAACGGCTCCTGCTTCCTCGTAGGAATAGGAGTGATCACCCAGTTATCCAGACTTTCTCCTGGCGTTGCAGGTCGAATGGTGCTCCCTTCTGACATACTAGGGAGTGTCCGGATCATAGCAACCTGTTCTTCTTGAGACACTGTATCTTCTGGTACTTCATCGTAGTCAAATGCCTCTCTCATGTCCTGGGGAACGTTTACCAACTTTGATACCTCAACGGTTTCTTCGGGCTCTGGTGGTGGCGTTCCGGGTTGGAGGATACAAGCAGGCTTAGGGAAATTGACAGAAATGGGAGGCACCTCTCCTGTCATGGTAAGTTCTTTTCCCTCCTTTTTTTCTAGCTTCCTCCTTCGTCGTTCCTCGGCTGCATGCTTCCTGTCATCTTTGGTTGGCTCATACCCTAACCCGAACATCTGCTTGGCGCAATTCTATGGGATTTGATCTTCCTTGAAGATAGCGGCCAATGCCTTTTCCTGGTTTAGAACCATTCTCTATCATAACTTTGGCAACCATGAAGTTGCTGTTAGAGATCCTCGGCTTGGAGGGCCTTCGGGAATATAAGTGGTGGGCACTACTTCGAAGGTGTGGTATGCATCAGGGGCAATGTCATTCTCCACATCAATGAATGGAATCGCTGGAGATCTGTGAATCATGAAGTCCTCTTCTGCATGTACTGTTACGAGGTGATCCTGGACAATGTACTTGATGCTTTGGTGAAGACTGGAGCGTACAGCTCCTGCCGAAATGCACCCATGGGCGTCCTAACAGAAAGTTGTATGCTGTCGGGATGTCAAGTACTTGGAATGTGACCTCGAAGGTATATGGCCCAATTTCTACAGGCAGATCGCCAGAACTTCTCTTTTTGCCCGCTCTGATGATAGTGTTGCAAGAGCGAAGGGCAGACTTGTCTACCCCCAGCTTCATGATGGTGATAAGAGGGAATACATTTAGTGCGGAACCATTATCGATCAGCACCCTGGCGACTCCTTGCACTTTACCATTCTATTCCGTGCCCGGTTGTGCCCTGTTCCTTCTGGAGGAAGTTCGTCCTCAGTAAAAGTGATAACCTTTGTGGCCTGTCCCACCAGATTTTCTAAATTTTCAGGGTGGAGGCGACATGGGCTTCATTGAGGATTTTGAGTAAGGCATTCCTGTGAGCTTCTGATGCTATCAGGAGCCCTAAGATAGATATCTGAGCTGGCATCTTATTGAGTTGTTCAACCACACAGAATTCACTGTTCTTGATGATCCTCAAGAATTCCTTAATTTCTGCCACCTCAGGCTCGATCTTTTCCCCGGTAGTAGCCTCGATGCCGTAATTCCAAGGCACAGCATGATTTCCCGTGTAAGGTTCCAATTGAGGGAGGCTGATAGTGATGGGTCCCTTCGAGGGTGGATAGGTGATAACCATCGGTTTTGGGATGGGTCTGAGTGTTAGGGTTTGCGGAACCTTTGGTGCGGTCAATGATGCGCTTGGAATGGTGATGACAAGGGGCTGCGGTTGTGATGGAACTGGTACTAGGTAGGTGGATCGAGGGGCCGATCAGGAAGGCCGGGACTAAGTGCTTATAGATAGATAAAGAGAAAGATAAGGCCAGACATTGATGAAAAGAGCCTCATCTGAAACCCGAACACTCACTGTCCTCAACAGAATTCTTTTCCCCTAACTTAACCCATAAAGGTTTTTGAGGGGGAGGGCTGATTGACTCGCGATCGCCGTTCGATCGATCGCGAAATCGATCGATCTCCTTCCTCTTCTTCCTCCCCGCTCTGACTTTGATCGACTTTCGAGAGGGAACCTTTCTTATTATTAGTTTAGTAAGATAGGGTTTTCCACCCTTGTCGCAGCCCCTGAGAAGCCTTTCCTCCACACGGTGGTTCAGAAATAAATGGTTTACGGTGGATTACGCGCATCTGAGTGCTAAGTGACATCTAGTTTTAACTGCTTTTACCGATATTCCTATTCCTCTCTTTGTGCTAAGCCCTACTCGAATTCTCTTTCTTTCCGCTTGTTCTATGCCTTTTGATTTTAGTCTTCTTGTTCCCAGCGCCCCAAGTTCCTACTTGTGCCGAGCTCGGGATCGAATCTCGGGCATATTTCAGTCATCCGGGCTGCTTTAATAAGGTTATCTACAACGGCTTTCTGCTCTTGGGGGCCGTACTTGTTTCTTTTCTCGCTGTACGTAGGCGCTGTTTGTTATTCTTCGTTGTATGCAACCCCACAAGGTTGCTATGCTATGATCCGGGCCTCTTCTACTTTACGTAGATTGGAGAAGAATCTCAATCTTTTTTTCTGACCTTTTCTTTTTTCATAGACGAGGGCAGTGTATTTCCAATCATGATAATGGGCACGTTGCTTCTTTTTGTAAAGAACCTATTCTATTCTCCGTAAAGTCGACACTCCTGACCGTCCAGAATCTTAAGGATTTTGTTTGAAAAAGCAGTTCCTGCCTCGGTGGCTGCAATGACCGCGCTGCCCATGTAAGGTTCGTGGAACTCATCGAATACCCAGAGATCATAGTAATCGTGAGCACCCGAGAAGTCATTTTACCTTGAGCTAGCGAAGTAGATTCGTAGCACTTTTGAAAGCAAATTGAAGATGAGCGTTTTTTGCGTGCTTGGCTCCCCATAAAGGAATAGCTGCTTTGTTTTTATTGGCCGTTGAAAAACCAATTGACAAGTAACAAGTAAAGGTATTGTTTATTATGATTGATCCGCAGTTCAAGGCGTAATTTATTGCTTGTAGGAGACTGAGGGTCCATAGAATGTTACAGCCCCCGCTCCAAGCGGGCAACGTAAGGAGGTGGTGACACACAACGACCAATCCTGAAAGAGTGGTCTTTCTTTCTGGTTATGAAATCGCTTAGGTTGCAAAGCAAGCTCCCGAATAGCAAACGGGCAGGTGAGGCGAGGCGGTTGACTGCCGAAGGATAGAAGCGAATAGCAACCTAAGCTCCCCGGGGGAAATCTGTACCCTTATCTGTCCCGAAAAGGAGTAGTCACTAAGGTTTCAGCTGATCGGAGGGCTACCCTTTGGAGGAACCCTGACAGGGGTTCTCTTTCTGAATCTGCCATGGCTCTTGGCTGGTTACTTCAACGCAGTTGTCTCACCGGAGGAAAAGCTTGGGGGAAATGATCGCGATCTCATAAGCATGAGGGAATTCCGGGAAGCAATCGACAAATGTGCCCTAATAGATCTCGGAATGACTGGGGGAGTCTTTACATGGACCAATAAAAGAACGGGACTAGCCCATATTCAATCCCGCTTGGATAGGTTTCTGGCAAATGGAAGCTGGAAAGCCCCACCCCCCATCAAGTAACGGGGGTCCCTTCGTCAGCCGGCTCCCAAAAGAAGAGGTTTTTCTGACCGGATTCTCAATCTTCTGGTTCAGCCCCTCCTCTGACGTTTCGAAAAATCTGGCTGGAAGAGGTCATTCAGGACTCTGGGCTACTGAGAATCAGAGGCACGCCTGCCCTCTTCCTCTTCAGAAAGCTGCAATCCTGAAAACAAAGACTAAGGGTGTGGAACAAAGAGGTCTTTGGAGACATCCGTCGCAAGAAAATGGACCTCTCTGACCTGCTGAGCAGTAGAATTTCCTCCGTTGAAGGTAGAACGGTCCCCCTGGACAGGTAGAGAGGAATGATTCTCGCTTAGCGCTTGTGCTAAGGAACAGGAACAGTCTCACTTCCTCCTCTTTCATGTGGTCAAGTTATGGGGAGTACAGCTGACAGGGACACCGACACGGTCTTGGACTGCGATAAATGGGAGCTGCTCATGAGTTCCATTCCAGCCCCGAGACGGACAACGGAGCGGGGAGGACTCGGCATAGTGACCAGTCGACCTGCCCTGCCGGTTCAGCTATCATATTCAATCAAAAGGGCTCCGTCACTCAATAGAGACGTTCGAAGGAGTCTCCCCAGGGGCCGCCCTGGAGCCCACCTCCCCATTGCATCCGGGCAAATCTACCATACTGCTCATTGATTGACTAGCGCACTCCCCCGTCCCTTTTCCTATCCACAGCAGATTCCGCGTGGAGACAAAGATTTGCGGGAGAGATACCGAGCCTCGTTAGATTCCTTGGTAATTTCCACCATACATAGGATTGACCGGATTCGTCACGGATTTCAACCTTCGGGTATTTAGTTCAACAATTCGGCAGATGATGCGACGCAGAAGATTTAGCCTCGTGCGGGATGAAGTAAAAGCACTTAACAATAGCACAGCATTGATCAGCCCCTGCCCGTTTGAATTGTAAAACAAACAAAAAGTCAAAGGAATGTCCAAAGTGGCCTCGGCAGCGACAACAACAACTGCCGCAGCGAGGGTGGCTGGAGGGGAGCTCCGGTCCTTCTGCTAAACACCTGACTCAACACTTCCTGTGGATGACTCAGCCATCCTCTACTCATGTGGAGCCACAGCAGTCGTCACAGCCGACCTCTGCACGCATGAGACCATTGGAATTTTTCTTTTTCGCCCTTCCCCGGAAGAGGGAATTTCTTTTGATCAACCGAGTACCCAGCTCTACTGACTTGATTTACTAACAGCAGCACCTGCCGTGGGCTTTACTGACTAACGAGTTATCTGACGGCACCTAAGCCTAGCTCCCGGAAAGAGATAGGTTTTATTCATCTGCCCTCCGCCTGGAAAGAAATAATCTGTCAATCTGCCTACTTCCTTCTCGCTACCAGCACGAGATAGATTTTATGATCCACTTGCTTTCTCGCTTGACTTGAGGATTGCTGGTGAAACTCGGCTTCCTAGCTATCGGAAAGAGAACGAGGAGTTTACTACGACCCTCGGAGCTTGAGCGCTTCGCTTTCCCTGAACCAGAAGTCAACTGCAACTTGAACCTAAGAGCAAGTTTACGAAGCGAGCCCAGAGGAGCGAGGGACTCTATCACAGCACCTATCGGTGATCAACTGGCATTCTCTCTGATCTCAAACTAAAGCGAGCAAGGGGAAAGGATGGGTGGCCCATCAGTCCGCCGCCAGCAGCATCACTATACCACAATGATAGGAACCAAGGCGGCATGAGGTAACGACACAATAGGCAACGAAGCTATATGTATCGAAGTACGTAGCACCATAGCACTATGTGTGGCTAAGTTAACCGAAGCTGGCATATAGGCGAAGGGACCAGGGCAGAAGGTAGCGAAGCAATATGTGCCTCAGCAGCCTAGGTTGGCTGGTGGTAAAAAGCCCGCCCTTCTTTCTCCTCTCTGCTTGGCTTTGGGGTAGGGACGAGCTGGAGTAAGCCCTTGGTGGTGACCACTTTCCTGCAGCTGGCGTGCTCCTGTTGTTCTAAGGCTCCATAAAATGGCTTCTATCGTACGTGAGATCAACGGCCGGTCGAGTAGCTACGTGGATTGGGAGCAGTAGCGTAGGGGTTTTGTGCAAAGGCCTATAATATATAGGAAGTTCAAACGCCTCAGACCCATCTACTTGCCCTGACCAGTGAACTCCAGCAGAGACGCAACCAAACATACTGGAGGGGCAAACACACTCATCTTACTCCGGGTCAAATTCTTTACTTACCGCCAAGATAGAAACCTAGGAGCAGCCTCCGCTCAGTCGGGGAGGACTGAGAGCCTTATAGTTCATGGGAGTAGTTCTTAGGTTGGTTGACCCCTATTATTCATTGCCTATCTGATCAACCGGCACCAATAGCCCCGGCCGTGACAAGCCTATTGAGAAGGTTGGGGGAAGCCCCATTCCCGTGAGGAGAAGCGGCGATCGCTGGAGCTAATTCATAGTGCCTAGCCCGTATCGATGCCTATGCACAGCTATAATGAAGACCAGCCCCATTGCAGAGAAGCCAACGCTACGGCTGCAGCTCAGGCATGTGATAGCGACTTTAGGAGATTGTGCTCGTTCCCTCTCGTCCAAAGTTGAAGCGCACATTTACATTTAGAGGAAAGGTTTCAGTTTCTACCGTTCTCCTTACGGATCTACTACGCCACTCCACTCCTTCATTCGCGTGTTGAGCCCTTGCCTTCCCTCATTACATTTGTCTTAGGTTGAACCTTACCCACTTGCTACAGTAGAGTGGCCCCCAGCCTGGGACGGGCCAACCACCCTCGCCTCGCTACCAAGGATGCTATCTAAGAATGCCTTTGGCAACCTTTCTTACAGAGCGGCAAGGACTTCAATCCAAAAACATGTGTGAAACCTTATAGCCTACTCAGTCGCAAAGCGAGATGATCCAAATAGGCATGGCTTCTAGGGGGAAGGAGCAACGTGATTTGCCCGCTAAACGTCCCACTCCCTAAACTTACCGCACATTGTATAGCCACTGAACGGTTTAACCTTTCCTACCACCTTTTCCCTTTCCTAGTTTATTAATAACAAATCCGCAATCACTCTATAGCACTTACACTTTATAGCTCGGACCCCAATAGGCCAATACATATATGGGGCAAAGATATAGGGGAAAGGCTCCTTCCACGGATATAGGGGAAAGGACCCCTTATGAAAAAAAAAAAGATAGGCTTGCAGAACTCACATAAGTACCGCCATTGGTTAGTTTCATCCAGGTATAATAGCTCATGATCGCTTTAGGGTCCATGGGAATCCATTCCTAGTATCCTGCTGCTGCCAACCAAAAAGACTGGCTTCACAAGCACAAGATAGCCCAACCACTCACCCCTATTTTCTCTCTCTCCTTCGGACCCTCAATATAAAGAGTTATTTTCTATAAATAAATTTGGGAATGCTCTTCAATCGATCAATCTATTTAGCAGGTATAGCACCTGAATTCCTGCACAAAAGAGCGAAATTAGAGGTTCGCTCTTTATCCGGGCCCGGTTAAACGCGTTATATATGCATTATATAGTTTACCGTGTGAGCCGTCCACCCACTGCTTATCTCTCTGTCGCGTCATCGCTATCAAGTCACTGATCAATTGCGGAGTCGTTATCACTACAATTGGTATCTAATCGCTACAAGAGACTCGAATTCTCCATTTTGGTTCTCATCTCACTGCGAAGAATACATCGTATAATAACATAACGTAATGCATTTCCCTAGCGACGAGACCATCAAGTAATCGACTTTCAGTGGTTATTGCCCAGACCCGAGAAGCTCCTGGCAATACATGGAATTTTCACCCGGATCTGGGATCAACCTTTAGCTACATGGGCTTAATTGGGAATCACACTCAGTAGAAAGTAGAAAGAGGCTCATTTCTGCATTGGGAACGAATGGAACCAATTACGAATAGAATGAACTTCATTGCTATTTGATGATGATGATTATTTGAACTAAACTATTTGATCATTCATCTAGCTACAAGGGCCAATTCTGATTCCTTTGCTCTAGAGAGACTGCGGCAGATGAGTGACTTTATGAAATAAGAGCTGGGAGAGCAGGAGTTTAGAACCAAGCTGATCAAGAGGGAGGGCACTCTATTAGGAGCCAATTTCCGATTACCACCTAAAGATGCTCCGGAAGGCACCATAACGATTTATGGGTAGGCTTTAAGGCCCGATCAAACTTAGTTAGGCAGAATTCCATGCTTTACGCCCTAATAGAGGTCTGCAACGAGCCCTTGCGTTAAGTTGAGTCGGGCTTTCCCTTTTTTTTTGTGCAACTATCAAAGTTAGAGCGCATGCCCCGGGCACCCTAATTTAATCAACTGGTCTCTCTCTTGTCATCAGCTCTGATCTGCTCAAAGGGAAACGAGACACACTTTTTTTATATGTCAATGCCTCTGTCTGTCCCTGTTAGGTTGAAAATCATAAACTGCTGCATAGGGCTTTCCATTTCTGTAGAGCTAGGCAGAAAAGCTGAAATCTCTAGACTCTCCATATTCTATATTCTCTGAACGACCTTTCCTGTCACATATATTGGCTTTGCCAAACCCAAATGGAATTCATTGCCCTATCAGAGTGAAACTCGACTCGCCCTATATAACTCATTTTGTGAAACAAAAGAATTACTGAGTCAGAGAACCATCGTTCCGGACTTTTCAACAGATAGCCCATTTCTTCTTGACTTCGTCCAGGAGAGAGGCATACTTTAAGCAACCCCACCATACGCTTCAGCTTTCTAAGCCTGAGTGCCCCAAAACACACCCCTTCTTGATAGGATTGGATTTCTACTAACATCTTGGGAAGGGGAATATGAAATATGGTTATTTAGGGCTTTCTCTCTCAGCCCCGTTGAGCCCTTCTTTGGCAAATCATAGTGGGTAGGACAAGAAGCTAGATAGGCCCACCCAAAACAAAAGACAAAAGAGCAAGCCTGTTGCAGCTCCCGACTCTAGCGCTTTAAGCATTCCGATATTGCTTTCTATCTTCCGGGGTCAATCCTCTTTGGTTTGGCCCTTTCAGTCGATAAGCTCCCACTTCCCCCCTATTTGGAAAATGAAAAGAAAAGGCTAGGGCCCTTTTCCTAGGACTCGAGACACAGGTACACGATCTCAAGCCTTTGATGAGCGTACGTTCTTGGAAGCGCTTAAGGTACCCCACTTGCTTGATCTTAATCCCAAGAAGCTTTTCAAAGCGAGCAACCCCAGAAAGCCGAAGGGTGAGAGGCTCTCTCCAAAATACCTTGAGCTCGAGCTAACAGGATTGGATTTCAATAAAAAGAAGTGCCAAACGGGGTGGGGATAGGGGAGTCTAGAGAAGCTTGCTCATATTGTTTTACAAATAATTTCACAAATACAAATAGAGAGTGGTAATTGCGCCTATAACTCAGATTTAGAAACTCAAGGTATTCTTATCGCTTAGCGCTTGTGCTAATGTTTCACTACCCTTATTCAATAGCTACCTTTTAAGGAATTGAAAAAGAATGAAATGCTATTCTCTTCGATCGCTCTATTCAAAAATCAAAAACGAAGGGTGGGGAAGGAGCGAGCAGAAAGAGGCTCCTCATAGTAAGAAGAAGAAGCTCACAGCCTGGGCTAGACCAAATGGCGAGGTTTCGTATCTTGTAGAGGGCCTTTGCTTGGATTCGTCATTCATTACTTTATAGTTACCACGAGGATGGAGCCCATTAGCTAGCATAATTTGAAGACAGAGATGAATCCCCCTTATGAAAACAGAAATGCCGGCCGAGCTGAACGAACAGGGCGTGCTTTGGAATCATAAATCATTTACCGCCGAGACAGATTCTCTATGGATGGGGAATAACCTCTATTGGGAATAACTAGGACATAGGGGTCTCCATGGGGATAGGACATCGGGGAATACTCCAAGTGTAGTGTCTAATATCATAAGCTAGTTTTCGTGTCTTTACCTGCCTGCTTTCCCGTTTATAGCGCTTATGGCCAGTGGGGTCATGCTTGATGGCCAAGGGGTCATGCTTGATGGCCAAGGGTCATGCTTGTATGTTAGTTGATTTTTTATTTCTTATTCTTTTTCTTATTTATTTGTATACGAGTTCCCATTCCGAAGCTTGAGCTGGGCTAGATTCTTTATGCCAATGTTTGTTACCGGGAAACACCTACTCTAAAGGGGGCTTGTCGTGCTTGACTTATTTCTTACCCAGGGCTGCGAAATGCCTCTGCTATGGGCTCCCCTCGGGGGGCTCTTGTTGTCTACCCAATCTATGGTGGGCTCAAGCTATGGCTAAGGCAATGATGGGATCGATCTAGCGAGGGTACATTCTGGGATCGATTTGTCTCTTGGCTCTCCTAACCGTGCCTTGAATCCTATTTAGCCACCCACTAGCAGGTCGGTTGCCCTCGTTGCTTCGGTGTTTTGCCCTAATGATAAATAATGGTTATGAAATCCAAGGCTACTACGGGAAGGTCCCTCCATGAATCGGATTTGGAAAAGGATGCGTACCAGGAGCGGTTTCTGGACCAGCCGTTGTTTGCTTTGAAGCCATTGCTCGCCTTGCTTTGTTTGCTGGAATGGAAGCTCGCTTTTCTACCCTACCCTCGAGTAGTTGAATCAATCGTCTTGCTTGCAAGGATATGTACTGAGTTCGGGAGACATACATGGTCAAAGACCTGACGAAACTCCCATGAAGTAAGGGGATCTCCTTGCATTTCTCGTTGCCAAGCGGGGAACAGTACAAAGACCATACCATAACAACAACCGGAGAAAAGAGACTGTACGTGACGATGAATAGCTGTGATAAGCCGATAAACGCCAACTACTTGACGTTACGAATTCAAAGACGAACGCTCGGCGGCACTGTCCAAACTACTTGCTCTGAGAGCAGCGGAAAAAACCACTCCTTCTTAATCAGTCGCCGGAACAGCATCGATTGCTGGCGGCTTCCAGACGAAATGCGAAGAACATCTCTCCGTCAGAAGGCAATCACCCATAGGTTACCTAATAAGTGCTCTCGTATCCAACTCGCACAAATGAGACTCTTTACTTACGCAACAAGTACGTTGTTTCTCAATTACGGAATTCAAGGATACGGTTCAAAGAGCGAGACCGAAACAAGCTAACTACCTAGTCCTATGGCCGTAGCGACCCGAGATACTTATCGTTATATGAGAATACGATCAATGGAATTAACAATTAGATATTCATATTCCACTATTCCTATCTGAACTCTTGGTTAACAAAAGAAGTATGCCTTCTCTTGAGGGGCTCGCGTTCGTTCGTGGCTACAATGGTCACTTACGTTATGAAAGGGAAGATCGATCACCCGAATCTGACAGTCCAAGTTTCAGATTGGCTTAAGTACCCTGGCCCTTTGCCCCAAGCTCTGAGCAGGAATGTGGGGAAGACTCTGACTCCA